CTGCTAATTCATATAGAGCCATCGAACCGGCCCAACCAGCAACCAGAGCTGTATGCATTATATGGACAGAAATCAATCGACCGGGATCATTCAATACGACAGTATGAACACGATACCAAGGCAAACCCATGGAAATACCTCTTTATCAAAGAAAAATAGACACTATGTAACTTTATTGCATTAGAAAAAACTATGCTATTGATATTCTCTTTTCAGTGGATTATCTCGAAGCAAGGGTTAATGTTAATATTTGTATTTGTTCTATTCTGTTGGTACTAATGGAACAATTCTGTTCGTAGGAACAAAGATAAACAGATCTATTCTATACCCAATAAGTACCAATACGCAATGGGGGTTGATCCCATTTTCTATGAGTGAATGCACCCATACTTATTCATCATTCGAAGGCCCTATTCGTAAAAATTTTCCTTTATTCATTCTGTCTTCTTTTATGAACTTATCCAATCTAAGGATAAAATATGATGAAGGCCAATATTATGAAGACAATAAACTCATTGTTACGTTTCCATACCAAAGTGAAATAAAGTACTAAATTCTTTTTTCTGTTTTTTTATGCCTATTGGTGTTCCAAAAGTGCCTTTTCGAAATCCTGGAGAGGACGATATATCTTGGATTGACGTATAGTGCGGCTTGTCAGATATATTGGGTCATATGGTATTTTCCCGTTCTCTCCCTCGATCGAGATATCCTCTGTTTCGCCCAAGAAAGATTGATTGAATCATCAACAATTTGGAGCGTGAAATTCAATTAGATCCATTTTATTTTTGGGGGGATCTAGATTAATATTATCAAATAATTTATGGTTGGCTTAGTTGGATCAATAAAATGAAGTATACAGGCTCCGTTTATAAAAAACCCAATTGGTAATATATGATTACTATATTGTATCATAAATGATTTTATTTATAAATAGAAATAGGAGTGATCTCAAACTGTTAATCAATCGAGTAATAGGATGAATACGTCGAATATTTGGTGAAGACATGAAATAAATAAAAAAAGGAAGTTGTAGTAAAAAGAAGTGGTATTGGGGGCATTTGTCCTATATGTGCAAATCGAAGTCGATCGGATCTTTACCCGGAGTAGAGCATAAACCTAAAAAAATTAAGAAGGCCCATTTAGAAACAAGAAAATGACATCGTGATTTGGATCGGATCTCGATGAGACAATACATCAATGATAAGTTAGTTCGATAAGTTTAATGAATTCTTTTTTTTTTTTATTTTATATATATTTATATATATTATATGGAAGGGTCAAAACTCATCTTTCTTGAAAAATCGAAGAAAAAGCCCCCTCGTTTTAGAAAGAGCTTGCTATGAAAAAAAAGAGGGCTGGAATCTACACATTGATTCTTTTTCGCGATTTTTTTTAGAACCGTATGCATCAAAAGGTGCATGTACGGTTCCTGAGGGATACAATTTTATCCTAATCAACCGACTTTATCGAGAAAGATTACTTTTTTTAGGCCAAGAGGTTGAGAGCGAGATCTCGAATCAACTTATTGGTCTTATGATATATCTCAGTATAGAGGATGAAAACAAAGATCTGTATTTTTTTATAAATTCTCCTGGCGGATGGGTACTACCCGGAATAGCTATTTATGATACTATGCAATTTGTGCCACCAGAGGTACATACAATATGCCTGGGATTAGCCGCTTCAATGGGATCTTTTATCCTGGTCGGAGGAACAATTACCAAACGTCTAGCATTCCCTCACGCTTGGCGCCAATGAGTTTTTTATTTGATAGAAAAAAGCAGACTATGCCTTCGCCATATGAAATATGAATATTAAGTAATAATAGCATGGCACTTCGAATTCGATATGAGAAAATTCTTTATTGTTTTTTTTTTTTCAAAACATTAGATTATGTATCGAAAGAGAAGTATGAGATAAAGGGTATTTCCGATTTTATCTTATCTATCGGGGGTCCGTTTCAGCGTCACAAACTTTTTGTTTTCACACCAGAAGGCTCTTAACAATCTTTATGTTATGAAAGGATACGAAAATAAAAAATAATCTTATTTGGTTCTTATTTTATTTGATCAGATCAAAAAGAAACTTTGGGATTGCTGAATCATAGAGGAAATAAATATATAACGTAACGGAGCCATCATAGTATTTTTTAACTTCTCCGAAAGGAAGGGTGGTAATTGGATCATTTACCGATCTGGATCTGACAGATCCTACATTTTTCGATGGCAGGTAAAAGTCAATTCCATTGTAGAGCCGTATGCAATTCGCAAAAGATGCCTGTACGGTTGTTCAATTCTATCTTTTTTTCTTGTTATTCTTTATCTCTTCTCTTCGACTCATCATACGAGATAGAGAAATCATTTATTATGTTATATCATCAGGGTAATGATCCATCAACCGGCTGCCGCTTTTTATGAGGCACAAGCCGGAGAATTTGTCATGGAAGCGGAAGAACTACTGAAACTGCGCGAAATCATCACAAAGGTTTATGTACAAAGAACGGGCAAACCCTTATGGGTTGTATCCGAAGACCTGGAAAGGGATGTTTTTATGTCAGCAACAGAAGCCCAAACTCATGGAATTGTTGATCTTGTAGCGGTTCAATGAAAAAAGAAAGGATTTCGTGCAAATCCGTGATTTGAGATCTTCTTACCGGGTTTCATTTTCATTAAATTAAATAAAATGGGGGTAATTCATAATCATCCGGTTAGGATCGATCTAAACCAGTACATTATGTATATGATTCAGCATGCCAACTATTAAACAACTTATTAGAAACACAAGACAGCCAATCAGAAATGTCACGAAATCCCCCGCTCTTCGGGGGTGTCCTCAGCGCCGAGGAACATGTACTAGGGTGTATGTGCGACTCGTTCAGATCATGGACTGGGACGAAAAACAACTTTTCCAGTATCAATGATCAGTACCAGTGAATAGAATGGAAGAACTCCATTCACTATCTAAACTAAAAAAAAAAAGATCTATCATATTCCCCTATTGTGTATTGTGTATGAAATTTATGGTTTCCGTCGGTGCAAATACAATCACCTAAATTTAAGATAATAAGCAATTCCCCATTGGCAAAAGGGTTATCCATTAAGCGGGGAAAATCAGCAGAAAGATTAGGCTCCCACTCTTGCAAGAACGGACTAACAGGGTCAGCTACTTAGCTAACCTTCATAATTAAATACCGTTACTGTATAGGTAGATCTCATTGTGAAAGACCTATTACTGGATAATTCATGGGTAGAGCCAAAGAGTGTGAACTGTACAAGTTACCAATAAGATTTATTAAATGAAGGAAGGAGCTCCGGTGTATAGAAAGGACCTCACCGTTTAAGAAGTAACCATAGAAACGATGGAACCCACTATTTCTTTATCCATTTAATTTCAAATTGACTACTTTTTTAGTTAATTTACTATGTTTTTGATACCTAGTATCAATACTATTTCTTATTTCGAGGTGAAATGCATAGAAAAAAGAAAAAAAAAATCGTGGTCGGGAAGGTTATAGTAGCAAAAGCCATTGGAATTTTTATTTTATACATTGGAAGAATCCGCTTTGTTATTAATAGACCAGGAAAGGGTACAAGGATAACTGAAAGAAAGGAAATCAATTAGTTATTCATCAAAGTTTCATTTATTCAATGACCAGAACTAGACGAGGATATATAGCTCGTAGACGTAGAACAAAAATTCGTTTATTTACATCAAGCTTTCGAGGAGCTCATTCAAGACTTACTCGAACTATTACTCAACAGAAAATCAGAGCTTTGGTTTCGACTCATCGGGATAGAGATCGGCAAAAGAGAGATTTTCGTCGTTTGTGGATCACTCGGATAAATGCAGTAATTCACGAGAATGGGGCATCCTATAGTTATAGTAGATTTATACACGATCTGTACAAGAGGCAGTTACTTCTTAATCGTAAAATACTTGCACAAATAGCTATATCCAATAGGAATTGTCTTTATATGATTTCCAATGAGATCATAAAATAAAGAGATTGTAAAGAATTCACCGGAATGATTTAATGATTTAAATAAATGGAGTTCCCCGGAGAATGAACTCCGGGAAGGTAGATTCTAAATTAGTATGATAAAATATGATAAAGTCGTCAAAATGAAGGAATATGTTCAATAAAAAAAAAGGATTTCTTCTTCTTCCCCGATTATTTTTGTTTCTTACAACACAACAATCAAATCTCGATTCTTAGATTTTTCGAACAAAACATCAAATCCGCGTTTGAGTTCGAATTGGAATTTCGATTCAATTGAAGAGTAAGCCTATTTATTTCTGGTTCTAAGACCAGTAGTTCTAGCGGTCGACTCGGTTCTTTCAAATTGTTTCTCATTATTAAGAAAAGGTAACGAAGATAAAATACGAGCTTGTTTTATAGCAATAGTAATTAATCGTTGTTGTTTCAAAGTCAATCTATTCACTCGTCTAGATAATATTTTTCCTTGTTCACTAATAAATCGACTAATTAAACTCATGTTTCTATAATCAATTCGATCCCCCGATTGGATCGGGGGCAAACGCCTACGAAAAGATCGCTTGGATTTAAGAAAAGGTCGCTTGGATTTATCCATGGTTTGTTTATTCCTTATCCCGAAAATCCTATTTCGTTCGGATCAAAAATGAATTAGAATTCAGAAATAGGATTTGGTTTATTTCTATTTAAATATATGTTATATATATTATATAATATTATATACTATATTATTTTACTATATTATTTTTACTGTTCCTTGGAAGGGTGACACACAGGCCCTCGGTTCGATCTATTTTTTTATCTCCCCATGAATCGTATGTTTATAACAATAGGGACAGAATTTTTGCAATTCCAATCGACCGGGCGTATTGTGTCGATTTTTTTCAGTAATATATCTGGAAATGCCTGTTGATTCCTTATTAACACCGCCTCGTACACAACTAGTACATTCCAAAAGAACCCTTATTCGGGCATCTTTACTCTTGGCCATGAACCTCCTTTGTTTTTTTTTTATTCATTCAAGTCTTCTATTTTCGATCCGAAGAAAGTAAGGAAAAAAAATAGAAGTTGCTAACTCAAAATCCAATTATGATATGAAGGATTTCGTTGTAATCAATATCAATAGAGTAATAGTAAATAATAAGTAATACAATGATTTCTAACTATAACTATATTTCTAATCGCAGTACAGTATTTAATTTAAGGATCTTGTATGATACTCTTGCACTAGACCAACATTTACATTTACGTTTTCCCTCTATTCTTAATTTGATTCGAGTCTGAACCCGAGTTTCGCTGAGGTTAAATCCACTTTTATTCTTTCTCTTACTCCTCCCTTATAAAATTCTAAAAAAGAGAAAAAAAGAGGAGGGGGAAAGGAATTAGTCACAGATATTTGATTGTATCTCTAATATTCTTCACCCCTTCTCATGTTAATTAAAAAAAGGGAATGTCAACGCATCCGGGAATAAACGATTAATCTCTATCAATAGACCTGCTAAGGACCCGAACCATATAGTACTTAGTACCGGTGCCGTGGAAAGATATGTTTTTAGATCTCGCATTTAAAATCCTCCTTATTTATTGTAATACATAATGGTAATACATATATGATCAGATGCATATGGACCACTTGTATTTGTACACAGAATTCCCGATTCAAATTGAAGATTCGCTAGATAAGATTTTCTTTTTCTTAAAACATAAAAAGAAGTTTCTTTACTCCTGAGCATTCCCCAAAAATATTCATTTATTTTTTATTTCATTTTTAGGGTGGGTTTCATATTTTATATGTATATAAGTCTTTTATTATTATATGTTAATATATAATAATATGATAAAAAAAAAAAGAAGAAATGGGAAGAAAAATTGTGTATATCAATGGAGGAAATAAGGATGTGGAAAACAAAACAGGTATTCTCTACAATGACACTGTAGACCAATTGAAAGGGATGTAGCGCAGCTTGGTAGCGCGTTTGTTTTGGGTACAAAATGTCACGGGTTCAAATCCTGTCATCCCTACCTATTACTTCTCCTCTGAGCAGTAACGAAGAATCAATTGAGATCAATTAAAATTGGATATACATAATTTTTCATTTTATGATACTATAATAGTATATGCATACAAGATGTGTTGGAGTTACAAAAAGAATCCTTTTCTTTATAGTCTTATCTATTGTGATAAGAAAACGCTCTTAGTTCAGTTTGGTAGAACGTGGGTCTCCAAAACCCAATGTCGTAGGTTCAAATCCTACAGAGCGTGATTCCGTTTTTGTTAGTTGGAATTACACTGAACTAACTTCACTAACTTGAACAGCAATCTGAATTTGACCTCCTGTGGATTAAAGAATAAAGAAAAGAGGAGGTCAATCAAAAAAAGAGATGTTAATTAATCAAAGGTCCAACTGATCACCACGTCTGTATTGTAAATATGCAGTTACGAATAATCCAGCCAAAGTAATAGGAATTAGACCTAAGACGATTCCAAATAGAAAAACTTCAATCATTTCATTTCAATTTGTTTGAAAAGGGGAAAAGAGAGGTAATATCTATCCCTAAATCTTAATCCGAATTGCCCATGAATCGCAATGACCAAGAATTGGCAATTGACACGGTAAGGAACTCATAGAATACATGGAATCTCACGGAAAGGTTTCTCTTTATGAATTGTTTATTCGATTAATTTCAAATAAGTCGTATCTTGCTTAGACCAATAAATAGGACTGAGGTTATAGTTGAAGCCGCTAGTAGAAAACCGAAATAACTAGTTATAGTAGGCATGAAGGAGCTAAATGAAATATGTTCTTTATTATACATATGTTTATAAAGCACTTACCTAAGTTTCCATTTTTGCGAGATACGAGGATAAACAAAAATACCAATTGAAAGAATAAGTTAAATTAAAAGTTTTTGATTCATCAATCAATTATTATAGGCGGCACTAACAAAGATAGAGTGACAGAGGTATAAAAAGAAATCGATTCATTATCTGTGGCATCTACCCATACCGTGATTCCGAATCAACAGATTCATTGAGCAACTCTTGAGTAAACTAATAATAAAATAAGAACTGTGCCGTGTAACTTCATTCAAAAATGAAACTTTCTTTGCGTCACTATGAAACAAAATTAGAAAATCATTTCTATTTTGATCATTTCTTTTTTAATTGTATCGAATACATTTTATATTTTGGAACGAAGAGTGCCCTTATAACAATAAAATCTTTTCTTTTACTTTTTACTTTAATTTTAACTCATTAGATTCAATAGTAGGTTCATTCACATAGTATCTCGAATGAGAAAAAAAAAAAGATATCGCACGATCAGATCACTCGAAAAAATAAAATCTGTATTTTGGTTCAATTAGATTCTAAAAAATTCCTATTATCTTTTCCTTTATAGGTTCCACATTTTGTCTTTCCATATTATAACTTCTAGTTAGGTAGTTAGGTCAAGAAAGAACCCTTAGATCTAATACAACAATGCGTGCTTCGCGAATATTGATTG